CTTTTGGTCGAACCATCTAGTTTCCTTTTGCGGGGCGTGTTTCCTTTCAAGATTCATTGATTAGAATCCTATTTTTAGTACATAGCTTTTGCTTTTTTTAGTTATAGTTAAAACTAACTATTGCTCTTATCCAAATTCTCTTGTTTTCATCTCAATCTTACCGAGAATTCTCTCTAAAGAAAAGGGATTCTAAATAGAATTCTCTTTTTTTTTTTCGAATTTTGAATTCTATTTATTAGTTATTAGAAATTGGTCGAAATTGAAATCGATTTGTATTATCCTTTCTATTTGATTATCTTTATATAATATATTGAATTTCATTTTTTTATGAATATGTCCATTTGTCTCTTTTTTATTAGTGGTTTAGAATAGAACAAGTAGTCACAAGTAGTCAGATGTAAGAGAATGCCTAGGAATTTTCTTTAGAATAGATGGGTCTTGGTATATTACTTTTCTTAGAATCCAATCCCAATGGAGTATTTTCTATCGAAAGAGAAGACTAGGTCTAAGTAAGGTATACTAAAGAAAGCCTATTTTACGTTTTTGACAATGTTTACAATGAAACTTAGCATTAGCAAAGAGATTAGTTTTCAAACTTTATCTTGTGCACAAATACCGCACAATACCGACGTAAATTACTATTAGATTTGTAGACTTGATTGGGGTTGGGTTAGGTTGGAGTTTTTAACCAGACTCATGTTATGATACAAAATTCACTAGAATTGGGTATACAAAAGAAGGGTAGTATAATTAACTCGTTGATTTCGGACAGGAAAAGAGGAAATTCAAATCAAAATGATACAATTTTTTGTATTTGAATTTTTTTGATTTGAATTTTATTTTATAGGGCTCTAGGGCTATACGGACTCGAACCGTAGACCTTCTCGGTAAAACAGATCAAACTTATTCTTATCAAAATGATCTGAGCTGTTTCAAAGACCCAACATGCATTTTTTGTGCATTGGGCTCTTTCATTAACTGATAGAAATATCAGCTAGTCCGCCATTTTTATTTTTGACAGAAAAATAAGAAGATGGCTCCATGTGCTCTGAGTCATTCTGTTTATTCAGATTCAGGAACACTACCAAAGTTTTTCAAGGGGGGTTATCTTGACGTAGGTCTGCCTCTGGCCTAGATTAACCTAAGTGAAATGAAGTCTCTATCGCTCTACTTAAAAATCAAATATGAAACTTCATACACCTTAAAGTTCATAGGACGAAAAGAGATTTTTTTGAGGCCCTGATACTCAGCCTAGCATTGAATAGACTGGGTATTCACCTTATCAATATATCAAATCAATGATGGGGTCTGTTTGGCACCTAACTGGGCACCTAAATCGGACCGAACCCTTGTCAGGCTATTGTTCTCTTCTTCCCTCAAAGTTATGGAGTAAGACATCAATTTCTCAATAAGATCAATTTTTTTGATTGCATGATGCACTCCCCTGAAAAACATCGGCGCGCGTGTAAACGAGGTGCTCTACCAACTGAGCTACAGCCCTTAGTGCTTGTAATACCTATTTTATTATGTAGAGAATTGATTGTCAAGATGAATATTCTCAAGATGACTATTCCATGATCCAAGATCATATTGATCGGTATTGCTTCTAAGTAATATGAGATTTATAATCCATCGACGGGAGGAGTCCCTTTTGGTTTTCTTTGTGAAGATAAATGACCTACTTAACTCAGCGGTTAGAGTATTGCTTTCATACGGCGAGAGTCATTGGTTCAAATCCAATAGTAGGTAGAACTTATTAGATACCGCGGTCAATGGTATCTAATAAGTTTTTATACCCATTTTATCAATTTTGATTTTGTATCTTTTCTATTTCTTTTTCGTTGCATCAAAATATGATTGCGCTTGATTGTATTTAATCGACAGAATCACGTCAAACAAAACAACAAAATCCAAATATAGGGTGTATAAATCGATGATTATTTGGACGCACCGACTGGTTATGAAATGGCATTGATAGCCTCTACTCGTGTCCTAGCCCGTCGGAGAGCTAGATTTGCCTCGATTGTTTGTCTCTTTCCTTCAGCTTTTCTCAAAGCAGCTTCCGCTATTTCAAGAGTTTGCTGAGCTTCTTGTGGATCAATGTCACTACTTTTCTCTGCATCATTTACTAAAACAGTGATTTCATTATTACCTATTCTAGCAAAACCGCCCATCAGAGCCATCGTTAGCCATTGGTCGTTAAGGCGTATTCTCAAAATACCTATATCTACTGCTGTGGCAATAGGAGCGTGATTTGGTAATACGCCAATTTGTCCACTATTAGTAGATAAAATGATTTCTTTCACTTCTGAATCCCAAACTATTCGATTAGGGGTCAGTACACAAAGATTTAAGGTCATTTCTTCAAATTGCTCTCCATTTCTAAGTTCATAGCCTTCGCCGTAGCTTCATCGATGTTACCTACCAAATAAAAGGCCTGTTCGGGAAGACCGTCTAATTCTCCGGAAAGGATTAATTGAAAGCCTCTAATTGTTTCTGC